GCCAGTTATTAATGGAATTCCTTGTCGACTCTCTGTAAAATACTCGTTTGGACGAGGGCTTCCAAATACATCGTAAGCTAAACCCGTGCTGACGAATAACCAACCCGCAATGAAAAGGGAAGGTATAGTAATGCTATGAATGACCCAGTATCGAATACTGGTAATAATATCAGCAAAAGAACGTTCTCCTGTGCTTCCAGACATGCCGAGCTCCACGTATTCTTGTACAGTCAAAAAGGGGATCGATTCCGTAAAAGATGAGATCAGTAAATGGGAATTCACTGAAATTGAATCTTTGTGAGATCGTCAATAGGGTACCAAGGGTGTCTTTAGAGTATACCGAATCAGTATAGCTATCCTTCTTCTGACACAGCAACGCAATTTCACAATTAGTATCTAAATGGAGTGCTAGAGACTTTCTTTTTTTCTTTTATTGTTGCCTGTCGATGTAGTATTCTATACTATTCAATAAAAAAATTTTCAAATTCCTGTAGTAGTATAAGGGTTCTCTCCATTATCGGCTTCGGATTAGAAACTGAAGATCAGATAAAATGTGAATACAACGGGTTGCTTTCAAATAATTCGCGAGTGGGATTATCATATTCCATTCTCCTACACCTACAATTAAATTAGATCCAAAATATAAAAATATTCTTTCTTTTTGTGTTTGTAGAAGATGTTTTTTGTTGGAACCCCCCCCCCCCTTTTTTTTTTCGTTTTTAAGGAATTGGTTAGTTGTCCAGTAAGAAGTAAGACTAGCCGATAGTCTTCGACGAAAGAAAGAGAACAAAGAAGAAAATAATCAATATTCGCGATGCACGCATTGTTGTATTAGAACCAAAAGGCCGTTCTTGATCGAATTATAATTATAAAAGGGCGGGGGGGCTCTCTAATTTAAGATATGTAAAGAAAAAATGTATAAGTTTCGCACGATTAGATCATGCGAAACTCTTTTTCTTCTCATTAGAGATATTATGAGAATAAACCTACTACTGAATCTAATGAGGTCAAATCAAATTAAAGTAAAAAAGAAAAGGGAAAGTAATAAAGTAAAGTTAAAGTAAAAAAAGGGAGATTCTAGTATAATATAGGGTCATTCTTTGTTCGAAAATACACAATGTATTCGATACAATAATAAAAAAATGATCAAAATCAAAATAGAAATGATTTTCCAATTTTAAAGCGATTCAATTTCATTTTTTGAATGAAGTTACACAACAGAGTTTTTTATTATTTCTAATTTTGATTATTAATTATAATATATAATATTAGTATAAGAATATTAGTTTTTAAGATGAATCTGTTGATTGGGAATTAGGGGATGCTCAGATATCACAGATGATGAATTGATTTCTTACCTATGTCACTCCCATTTTTTTTTTATTACTGTTTAGAAGGATTGATGAATCAAAAACTTTCAATTGAAAGAATAAGTGGAATTGGTCTTTTTGCTTATTCTTGTTTGTATCTTTCAAAAATTTGAATTTAGGGAAGTGCTTTCTAAACATATGTATAAAAAGACCATATTTCATTTAGCCTCTTTATGCTTACTATAACTAGTTATTTCGGTTTTCTACTAGCGGTTTTAACTATAACCTCAGCTCTATTTATCGGGTTGAACAAGATACGACTTATTTGAAATTAATTGAACAAACGATTCATAAAAAAACGAAATCTTTCTGTGTTATTCCATATATTCTATAGTTTCTTAAGTTTCTTACCGTGTCAATTTCCAATTTTTGGTCATTGAGATTCATGGGCAATATGCATTAATAGTTAAGAATAGATATTACCTCTCCTTTTCCTCTTTCAAACAAATTGAAATGATTGAAGTTTTTCTATTTGGAATTGTCTTAGGTCTAATTCCTATTACTTTGGCTGGATTATTTGTAACCGCATATTTACAATACAGACGCGGTGATCAGTTGGACCTTTAATTAATTAATTAATTAATAGCTCTTTTTTTGATTGACCCCTACTTGCTTTATTAATTTTAATACAATACATAGGGCAGGGGTCAAATTGAAATTGCTGTTCAATTATTTCATTTCAGTGTAATTTTCGACCTAAGAATAACAAGAATGGGATCACGCTCTGTAGGATTTGAACCTACGACATCGGGTTTTGGAGACCCGCGTTCTACCGAACTGAACTAAGAGCGCTTTATTATCACACTAAATATTTTGTAAGTAACCCTAATATATTATATTTTTGCATGCGTATCCTATTCTATAGTAGAATAGAGTCAAATGAAAGATTGATCATGTTATGGATGCCCAATTTAATCGATTTCAATTGATCCCTCGTTACGATTCCTGCTCATAAGATAAGTAATAGAATAGGTAGGGATGACAGGATTTGAACCCGTGACATTTTGTACCCAAAACAAACGCGCTACCAAGCTGCGCTACATCCCTTTCAATTGGGTTACAGTGTCATTGTAGAGAATACCCGTATTGTTTTCCACATCTTTATTTACTCCATTTCTATACAAAAATTATCTTGTCATTTCTTCTTTTTGATCTCATATCATAGAACATATAATTAATTATTAATTAATTATAATAAACTACTTATATGCGTTACGTATAATGAAACCCGCTGTAAAAAAAATGAATATTTTGGGGAAATGCTGGTACAGAAAAGGGCACGTTTTTTTTAAGAAAAGGAATATTCTACTGAATCGTTGTACATTTCAATTTGAATTCGGGATTCCGCGGACAAATACAAGCGATCATTAACTCCATATATGTCTGATCATATATGTATTACAAATTCCAATAAAGAAGGAGGATTTCAAATAAAATGCGAGATCTAAAAACATATCTCTCCGTGGCGCCGGTAGTAAGTACTATATGGTTCGGGTTTTTAGCAGGTCTATTGATAGAGATCAATCGTTTATTTCCGGATGCGCTGATATTCCCCTTTTTTTCATTCTAGTTAGTAACATGGGAAGTGGTGAAGAAGATTAGGGATTTAATAAAATCTCTGTGACTAATCCCTCCCCTTCCCATCTTTTCATTTTAGAATTTTTAAAATTCGAATAAGTTCGAAAAGAGAAAGAATAAAAGTGGATTCAAATTCAGTGAAACTCGGAACTCGGGCCTGAGGCCCGGGGCTCGAATTAAAATAAAATTTTTAATTTAAATTATTTAAATTAAAATAATTAAAAAGAGAATGAGAACGGAAATGGGAATTGATGGATAGGTCAACAATATCATACAAAATACTTAAATGAAAGACGAAACGCTATATTGGGATTAGAAATGTAGTTAGAAATCATTGTATTACTTATTATTACTATCTTGATTGCAACGAAATTTTTCATAATTTTATTTCGAGTTAGCAACTTCTATTTTTTTTTTCGTTCCTTTTTTCTCTTTGGATCGCAAAATAGAATAGTTGAGTGAATCAAAAATACAAAGGGGGTTCATGGCCAAGGGGAAAGATGTTCGAGTAACAGTTATTTTGGAATGTACCAATTGTGCTGTTCGAAATGATGCTAATAAGGAATCAAAGAGGGTTGGTATTTCCAGATATATTACTCAAAAGAATCGACACAATACGCCTAGTCGATTGGAATTGAGAAAATTCTGTCCCTTTTGTTACAAATATACAATTCATGGGGAGATAAAGAAATAGATGGAACCGATTACACGTATGTATTGTATGTCATCCTTCCAAGGAAGATGAAAAATGTCATATACCATATATTATATATAACATATATTTAAAGATAAACAAACCAAAAAGAAATCCCCGACAAAATTAGGATTTTCGGGATAAGGAATAAACAAATCATGGATAAATCCAAGCGACTCTATTTTAAATCCAAGCGATCTTTTCGTAGGCGTTTGCCCCCGATTGGGTCGGGGGATCGAATTGATTATAGAAACATGAGTTTAATTAGTCGATTTATTAGTGAACAAGGAAAGATATTATCTAGACGGGTGAATAGATTAAACTTAAAACAACAACGATTAATTACTATTGCTATCAAGCAAGCTCGTATTTTATCTTTGTTACCCTTTCTTAGTAATGAGAAACAATTTGAAAGAGGTGAGTCGGCTGCTAGAACTGCGGGTCTTAGAATCAAAAAGGGGGATAGGCTTACTCTTCACTTGAATCAAAATTCCAATACGAACTCAAAGGCGGATTGATGTTTTGTTCGAAAAATTCGCGAATTAAGATGTGAGTGTCGTGTCATAAGAAAAAAAGGATCGGGGAAAAAGAATAAATCTTTTTTTATTGAACGTCTTGTTTGTTCATTTTGACGACTTTATCATATTATTTGATTATATTTTATCATACTAATTTCTATTCTACCTTCCCGGAGTTAATTTTACAGCGCACTCCGTTAAAATTTAAAACATTCCTATGGAGTCCTTCCAATCTACTTATTTTATAATCTCAGTGGAAATCATAGAAAGACAATTTCTATTTAATATAGCTATTTGCGCAAGTATTTTACGATTAAGAAGCAACTGCTTCTTGTACAGATTGTGTATGAAAATATTATAACTATAGTATACTAAATTCCCTCGAATTGCTGCATTTATCCGAGTGATCCACAAACGGCGAAAATATCTCTTTTGCCTACCTCTATCCCGATAAGCCGAAAACAAAGCTCTTATTTTCTGTTGAGTAATAGTTCGAGTAAGTCTTGAATGAGCCCCTCGAAAGCTTGATGCAAATAAACGAATTTTTGTTCTACGTCTCCGAGCTATACATCCTCGTTTAATTCTGGTCATTGAATAAATGAAACTTTGATAAATAACTAATTGATTTCTTTTCTTTCAGTTATTCCCTTCCCCTTTTCTAGTTTGTTAATAACAAAACGGATCCTTCCAATGTATAAAATAAAAACTCCAACGGCTTTTGCTACTATAACCTTCCCGCCCACGATTTTTTATTTTTTTTTATAGGCATTTTACCTCGAACTAAGAAATAATATTGATATTGATACTAGATATTAAAAAAAGCATATTAATATTAAATAAAAACAAAAAGTAGTAAATATAAAATAGAAATGAATAAAAAAAAATAGTGGGTTCCATCGTTTCTATGGTTACTTCTTAAACGGCGAGATCCCTTCTATACACCGGAGCCCCTTCTTTTCTTTCATTTAATCAATGCTATTGTTAACTTGTACAGTTCACACTTTTTGGCTCTACCCATGAATTATTCAGTAATCCGTCTTTCACAACGAGATCCACTTATACAGTAACGGTATTTAATTATGAAGATTAACTGTGTAGCTGACCCTCTTAGTCCGTTGTTGAAAGAGTAAGGGCGTAATCTTTCTTGCCTTTAAATGGGATTCCCCCCGCTTAATGGATAAACATTTGCTACCAATGGGAAATTCTTTCTCATCTTAAATTGAAAATGGAGACGATTGGATTTACACCACTAGAAACCATAAATTTTGATACACAATAGAAGGGTATGATAGATACTTTTTAGATAGTGAATGGAGTTCTTCCGTTTTATTTTCTCTTATTTACTGTTACTGATCACTGATACTGGAAAAATGGGTTCTTTTCTTTTGCCCCAGTCCATGCTCTGAACGAGTCACACATACACCCTAGTACATGTTCCTCGTCGCTGAGGGCATCCCCCAAGGGCGGGGGATTTCGTAACATTTCTGATTGGCTGTCTCGTCTTTCTAATAAGTTGTTTAATAGTTGGCATGTTGACTCGTATACATAATGAGCTGGTTTAGATTGATCCTAACCGGCCGATTAGGAATTACTTCTATAGTAATAAATTAATTAATAGAATACTCTATCAAACCCAGTAAGAAGATAAAATTTCAAATGGCGTATTTGTATTTGCGCGAAATCCCTGTTATTTTTTATTCTACCCCTACATGATCAACAATTCCATGAGCTTGGGCTTCTGTTGCTGACATAAAAACATCTCTTTCCATGTCTTCGGATACAACCCATAGAGGTGTGCCTGTTCTTTGTACATAAACCCTTGTAATGGTTTCGCGCAGCTTCATCATTTCTTCCGCTTCCAGGATAAATTCTCCTGCGGGTGCCTCATAAAAAGAACTAGCAGGTTGATGGATCATTACCCTGATTATATAACCTAATAAATGGTTCTTCTATCTCGAAGAGAAATCAAAGAGAAAAAATTAAATAACGAGTAATGATATGAAAACCAAAAGATAGAATTGAACAACCGTACAGGCATCTTTTGCGCATTGCATACGGCTATACAATGGAATTTACTTTATAACCTCCATTCCATTGAAGAAGTATAAAATAAAATTCAAATATTCAAATATAGGGCCTATCAGACCCCGATCGGTAAATAATCCAATAACCATCCTTCATTTTATTTTGGAGTAGTTAAAACATACTATGATGGTTCCGTTGCTTTATATATTTATTTAGTCTGTTATTAAGCAATCCCAAAGTTTCTTTTTTTTGTATTCTTTCCTAAGATAAATATTGTTATTATCCCTCTGGTGTGAAAACAAAAAAGTTTGTGACGCTGCAATAGGCTTCCGATAAATCAGATAAAATCGGAAATGCCCTTTATCTCATACTATTCGTTCGATATATAATCTAATGATTGATTTTTGAAAAAAAAAACAAAAATAAAAAAAAAAGGTTTCTCATATCGAATTCAAAATGCCATGCTATTATTACTTAATAGTCATATTTCATATGGCGAAGGCATAGTCTTCTTTTTTCTCTCAAATACAAAACTCATTGGCGCCGAGCATGAGGGAATGCTAGACGTTTGGTAATTTCTCCTCCGACCAGAAGAAAAGATCCTATTGAAGCGGCCAATCCCATGCATATTGTCTGTACATCTGGTTGTACAAATTGCATAGTATCATAAATAGCTACTCCGGGTATTACCCACCCCCCGGGAGAGTTTATAAACAAATACAGATCTTTGCTATCATCCTCTAGACTGAGATAGACCATAAGACCAATAATTTGATTCGAGAGATCGCTATCAACCTCTTGGCCTAAAAAAAGTAATCTTGCTCGATAAAGTCGGTTGATTAGGATATAATTGTATCCTTAGGAACCGTACGCGCACCTTTTGATGCATACGGTTTACCAAAAATCGCGCAAAAAAAAAGAATCAATGTGTAGATTGCAGCCCTCATTCTTTTTTATTTTCATAGGGGGCTCTTTCTAACTTCTAACAAAGGGCTTTTTTTCTTCCATTTTTCAAGAAGGATTTGTTTTGGCCTGTTTACTTTACCTATATATAAATAAAATATATATATAAATAATTTACTAAACTTATCGAATGAACTTCTCATTGATGTATTGTTTCATCGAGATCGAATCCAAATAACGATGCCATTTTCTTGTTCCTGAATGGGCTTTTTCAATTTTTTTAGGTTTATGCTCTACTCCGAGTAAAGATAGGCCCGATTTTGATTTGCACATATAGGGCAAATGTCCCAATACCACGTCTTTTTGCTATGGCTTTTTTTATTTTTCAATTTCATTTATTTCATGTCTTCCACTAAATATTCAATGTATTCATTATATTAAATGTATTCATTATATTACTCGATTGATTAAACAGTTTGAGATCGCTCCTGTTTATAAATAGAATATTATAAAAGTAGTAATCTTAGATATATTACCAATTGGGTTTTTTCTAAACGGAGCCTGGATACTTCATTTTTTTGGTCCAGTCGAGCCAACCATAAATTATTCTAATTGATAATATTAATCTGATACCCCTACAAAAAATAAATAGGATTAAATTGTATTTCACGCTCCAAACTTTTGATAATTCAATCAATCTTTTTTGGGCGAAAGAGGGGATATCTCGATCAGGGGAGAGAATGGGGAAATTCCATGTGACCCAATATATCTGACAAGTCGCACTATATGTCAACCCACGATGCATCTTCCTCTCCAGGACTTCGAAAAGGTACTTTTGGAACACCAATAGGCATAAAATGAAAGAAAAAAAATTAAGTACTATATCTTACTTTGATGTGGAAGCGTAACAACGGGTTTATTGTCTTAATAAGATTAGCCTTTATCATAGTTTATCCATAAATTGAATAAGTTCATAACAATAACATAAAAAAAGAAAACCGAATGATTATGACTAAAGGAAAATTTTTACGAAACGAATGGGTCTTTGGAATGATATGAACAAATGGGTATGTCTTCACTCAGAGAAAATTAAAGTGGGATCAATCCCCTCTACCATTGCGTATTGGTACTTATCGGGTATAGAATAGATCTGCTTATTTTTGTTCCTACAAATGGAATTCATCTATTATTACTATCTATTATTATTACTAAAAGAATAGAACAAATATTAATTCTTTCCTCGAGAAAATCTACCGAAAGAGTGGGTCCAGAGCATAGTTTTTTTACTTTTTACAATGCAATAAAGTTACATAGTGTCTATTATTCGTTGATTAAAGGGGTATTTCCATGGGTTTGCCTTGGTATCGTGTTCATACCGTCGTATTGAATGATCCGGGTCGTTTGATTTCTGTTCATATAATGCATACAGCTCTAGTTGCTGGTTGGGCCGGTTCGATGGCTCTATACGAACTAGCGGTTTTTGATCCCTCTGACCCCGTTCTTGATCCAATGTGGAGACAGGGTATGTTTGTTATACCCTTCATGACTCGTTTAGGAATAACCAATTCATGGGGCGGTTGGAGTATCACAGGAGGTACTATAACGAATCCGGGTATTTGGAGTTACGAAGGTGTGGCCGGGGCACATATTGTGTTTTCTGGCTTATGCTTTTTGGCAGCTATTTGGCATTGGGTGTACTGGGATCTAGAAATATTTTCTGATGAACGTACAGGAAAACCTTCTTTAGATTTACCTAAGATTTTTGGAATTCATTTATTTCTTTCAGGGTTGGCTTGTTTTGGGTTTGGCGCATTTCATGTAACGGGGTTGTATGGTCCTGGAATATGGGTGTCCGATCCTTATGGACTAACCGGAAGGGTACAATCTGTAAATCCAGCGTGGGGTGTGGAAGGTTTTGATCCTTTTGTTCCGGGAGGAATAGCCTCTCATCATATTGCAGCAGGGACATTGGGCATATTAGCCGGCCTATTCCATCTTAGTGTCCGTCCGCCCCAACGTCTATACAAAGGATTACGCATGGGAAATATTGAAACCGTCCTTTCCAGCAGTATCGCTGCTGTCTTTTTTGCCGCTTTTGTTGTTGCTGGAACTATGTGGTATGGTTCAGCAACTACCCCGATTGAATTATTTGGTCCCACTCGTTATCAATGGGATCAGGGATACTTCCAGCAAGAAATATATCGAAGAGTTAGCGCTGGGATAGCCGAAAATCAAAGTTTATCAGAGGCTTGGTCTAAAATTCCTGAAAAATTGGCTTTTTATGATTACATCGGTAATAATCCGGCAAAGGGGGGATTATTCAGAGCGGGTTCAATGGACAATGGGGATGGAATAGCTGTTGGGTGGTTAGGACACCCTATCTTTAGAGATAAGGAAGGGCGTGAACTTTTTGTACGTCGTATGCCCACTTTTTTTGAAACATTTCCGGTTGTTTTGGTAGACGGAGACGGTATTGTTAGAGCCGATGTTCCGTTTCGAAGGGCAGAGTCGAAGTATAGTGTCGAACAAGTAGGTGTAACTGTGGAGTTCTATGGTGGCGAACTGAATGGAGTCAGTTATAGTGATCCCGCTACTGTGAAAAAATATGCTCGACGCGCTCAATTGGGCGAAATTTTTGAATTAGATCGTGCTACTTTGAAATCCGATGGTGTTTTTCGTAGCAGTCCAAGGGGTTGGTTTACTTTTGGCCATGCTTCATTTGCTCTGCTCTTCTTCTTCGGACATATTTGGCATGGCGCTAGAACCTTGTTCCGAGATGTTTTTGCCGGTATTGACCCAGATTTGGATGCTCAAGTAGAATTTGGAACATTCCAAAAACTTGGGGATCCGACTACAAGACGACAAGTAGTCTGATACAAGATTGATTTCTTACTTTTATTTTTGTGATTTAACATAGACAGGGAGCCGGATAAATCTTGATTTGAATCGCTGCCTTTGCCCTTTCTTTGACTCTTTCTCTTTAGTTATCCGGGAGACGACCCAAAATAAACAGGCATGGAAGCTATAATTGTAAACCACAATCGAATCTATGGAAGCATTGGTTTATACATTCCTCTTAGTCTCGACTCTGGGAATAATATTTTTCGCCATCTTTTTTCGGGAACCACCTAAAGTTCCAACTAAAAAGATGAAATGATTTTTTATTATCTCGATTGAAGTAATGAGCCTCCCAATATTGGGAGGCTCATTACTTCAACTAGTCTCCGTGTTCCTCGAATGGATCTCTTAGTTGTTGAGAGGGTTGCCCAAAAGCAGTATATAAGGCGTACCCAGTAAAACTTACAAGTAAACCAGATATAGAGATGGCAACTAAGGTTGCTGTTTCCATTATTATATAATTTTAAGACCACAATGGATCTATGCTAAGATCATTTATTTACAATATAATGGTATACAAAGTCAACGGCTCTCACTGAATACAAAATAGGATTTATGGCTACACAAACCGTTGAGAATAGTTCTAGATCTGGTCCAAGACGAACCATTGTAGGGGATTTATTGAAACCACTGAATTCGGAATATGGTAAAGTAGCTCCAGGTTGGGGAACTACTCCTTTGATGGGTATTGCAATGGCTCTATTTGCGATATTCCTATCTATTATTTTGGAGATTTATAATTCTTCCATTTTACTGGATGGAATTTCAATGAATTAGATTCACAAGAACTACTAAATCGCTTTTCACTACAAAGTGAATCATTTAGGTCGTTTTTAGCCCATTCTATTTTTGGGTAGTTCGACCGTGGAATTTCTTTGTTTCTGTATTTCCGGAATATGAGTGTGTGACTTGTTATAATTGATCCTATGGATACTACAGAGAGTGGTTCTGTCATCTTGATACAGATGGTTTTACCTCGTCGGATATTCATTCTAGTATCCGGAACGCGCGGAATATAGGAAATAGATTACAAACTATTCTAACTATGATTCATATTTTATATTAAGACCTCGCGGGCCGGACTCCAAAAAAAAAGAGTTAACCCCAAAATAGTTAAAAAAGGGGGTTAGAAGTGATAAATCGACAGATTTTTATTCTTTTTCCCGTTTATGCTTATTTTAATTAAGGGACAAACCTTTCTTTGAATTTTTATTCAGTATATCTATTCATTGAATAAGTGATGATCCAACGATTCTTACTCAGGGAATTTTTGGACTTAGTTTGAAGGGTTTCTTGAATCATCGTGGTTGTAGTATGAATCTGAGGTTTTAATCGATTCATAGGGTCTTAACAAGAGAATTCCTATCAATAAGAAAGAAAACAGAAGTAAAACCGCGTTACACACAAATAAGAATAACAAATAAAAGAAAATAGAAAATAAAAAAATAGGTAAATAGAGGATTCAAGAGGCCTGTAACAATCAACATAAAGACGAATGAGCCAACTTGATATTTTTTAGCATTATAACCACAAAGAAGAGCTTTCAGATTTTTATTCTTTCGTATCTTTAGAGAAAAAGAAAGAGTGAATCATAGGAGGAAAGATAAATAAGTTTCAAACTTTTTATTACACATATCCATTCTAGCCAGTATTTGGGTGGTTTTTGTTTGAGCCGTACGAAATGAAATTCTCATATACGGTTCTCAGAGGGGGAGTTCCCTGGATTTACCTATCTCAATAAAGTATATGATTGGTTCGAAGAACGTCTTGAGATTCAGGCGATTGCAGATGATATAACTAGTAAATATGTCCCTCCCCATGTGAACATATTTTATTGTTTAGGCGGAATTACACTTACTTGTTTTTTAGTACAAGTAGCTACGGGATTTGCTATGACTTTTTACTATCGCCCAACGGTTACTGAGGCTTTTGCTTCCGTTCAATATATAATGACTGAAGCTAACTTTGGTTGGTTAATCCGATCAGTTCATCGATGGTCCGCAAGTATGATGGTGCTAATGATGATCCTGCACGTATTTCGTGTGTATCTCACCGGTGGCTTTAAAAAACCTCGTGAATTGACTTGGGTTACAGGTGTAGTTTTAGCTGTATTGACCGCATCTTTTGGCGTGACTGGTTATTCCTTACCCCGGGACCAAATTGGTTATTGGGCAGTCAAAATTGTAACAGGCGTACCGGAAGCTATTCCTGTAATAGGATCGCCTTTGGTAGAGTTATTGCGCGGAAGTGCTAGTGTAGGACAATCCACCCTGACTCGTTTTTATAGTTTACACACTTTTGTATTACCTCTACTTACTGCCGTATTTATGTTAATGCACTTTCCAATGATACGTAAGCAAGGCATATCTGGTCCTTTATAGAGAAGAAATAGTATTATAGATCATAGATATTTGTAATCAGTCATTTATCACTTCACTCAGGGTAGGAACAATAGGATTTCATTGCTATAAATATGGATTATTGAAAAGAATAAAACATGTATTTGGATCTTTT